GAAAGAATTACTAAGGAAATACCGCATCTAGAGACTCATTTACTCCGAAATTTAGACAGAAATGGAATCGTTATGCTGGGATCTTGGGTAGAAACAGGTGATATTTTAGTAGGTAAATTAACGCCTCAGACAGCGAACGAATCGTCGTATTCCCCGGAGGATAGATTATTACGAGTCATACTTGGCATTCAGGTATCCACTGCAAAAGAAACTTCTCTAAAACTACCTATAGGTGGAAGGGGTCGCGTTATTGATGTGAGATGGATTCAGAAAAAGGGGGGTTCCAGTTATAATCCAGAAATGATTCGTGTATATATTTCACAGAAACGTGAAATCAAAGTAGGTGATAAAGTAGCTGGAAGACATGGGAATAAAGGTATCATTTCAAAAATTTTGCCTAGACAAGATATGCCCTATTTGCAAGATGGGACACCTGTTGATATGGTCTTCAACCCATTAGGAGTACCCTCACGAATGAATGTGGGACAGATATTTGAATGTTCGCTCGGATTAGCGGGGGATCTGCTAAAGAAACATTATAGAATAGCACCTTTTGATGAGAGATATGAACAAGAGGCTTCGAGAAAACTAGTGTTTTCTGAATTATATGAAGCCTGTAAGCAAACAAAAAATCCATGGGTATTTGAACCCGAGTATCCAGGAAAAAGCAGAATATTTGATGGAAGAACAGGGGATCCTTTTGAACAACCTGTTCTAATAGGAAAGTCCTATATCCTAAAATTAATTCATCAAGTTGATGATAAAATCCATGGGCGTTCTAGTGGGCATTACGCACTTGTTACACAACAACCCCTTAGAGGAAGGGCCAAGCAAGGGGGACAACGAGTAGGAGAAATGGAAGTTTGGGCTCTAGAGGGATTTGGTGTTGCTCATATTTTACAAGAGATGCTTACTTATAAATCTGATCATATTAGAGCTCGTCAAGAAGTACTTGGTGCTACAATCGTTGGAGGAACAGTACCTAATCCCGAGGATGCTCCAGAATCTTTTCGATTGCTCGTTCGAGAACTACGATCTTTGGCTCTAGAACTGAATCATTTCCTTGTATCTGAGAAGAACTTCCAGATTAATAGGAAGGAAGCTTGATCTGAATGAATCAGAATTTCTATTCTATGATCGACCGGTATAAACATCAACAACTTCGAATTGGACCAGTTTCTCCTCAACAAATAAGGGCTTGGGCCAACAAAATCCTACCTAATGGAGAGATAGTTGGAGAGGTGACAAAACCCTATACTTTTCATTATAAAACCAATAAACCGGAAAAAGATGGATTGTTTTGTGAAAGAATCTTTGGACCCATAAAAAGTAGAATTTGTGCTTGTGGAAATTATCGAGTGATCAGAGCTGAAAAAGAAGACCCGAAATTTTGTGAACAATGCGGGGTGGAATTTGTTGATTCTAGGATACGAAGATATCAAATGGGATACATCAAACTCGCATGTCCAGTGACCCATGTGTGGTATTTGAAACGTCTTCCTAGTTATATCGCGAATCTTTTAGATAAACCCCTTAAAGAATTAGAAGGCCTGGTATACTGCGATGTGTGATTTGATCAAAATTTTCATTTTACAGATTCGGACTGAGAAACTGTCATCCCAATCAGATTGAATGGGATGCCCCGGCTCTGACATGTGTTTTGGGAAAAGTAACATGAAACTCAGAATTATGGGTATATTCAATACTTCCAAATGAAAGGGGAATTGATCCATGGTCGATTCTATAACAGATAAATAGGAATTGCTAGTTATACCTCGTGAAAAAAAAAAGACTTTTTCGTGGAATTAGCCATTCCATTTCTTTTAGAGAGAGATTCTCTTTAAGCAAGCAAATATATATAGCATGGTTACTGGAGTCTATTTATCGCATATATACTTCAAAGGACATCATGGCATAACCATCGAGGTGAGTAGAGACCTAAAAGGTCGAAGGGAATGATATATAGACAAGTAAATCCCTTACGAGTCCCAAAGTATCCCCTTAAAGGGGATTCATCATTTGAGGGGAAGTAGACTACTCAAAAATTTCACATTTCCATTTTGTCATAAGTAATTCAGAAAATTTTTTTAAAGTAAAAAAAAAGAATGAATCAATGAAAGGTTGGTCCTTACTGGGAACTTGAGTAAGGAGTAGCTCTTTGTAGGGTAGGGTTTTATCGAACAAAACAAAGTTTAAAAATAAGAAAGAACCCCTTTTTTTTTTGCTGTAACTACTTGAGCCGGATGAGAGGAAACCCTCACGTCCGATTTTAAAGGGGGAAATCCAATCCTATAGGAACCTATCTCGATTTTTCTTTTGCTAGGCCCATATCTAAAAAACCTACTTTCTTACGATTACGAGGTTCATTCGAATATGAAATCCAATCCCGGAAATACAGCATCCCACTTTTTTTTACTACTCAAGGCTTCGAGACATTTCGAAATCGAGAAATCTCTACAGGAGCAGGTGCTATCAGAGAACAATTATCCGATTCAGATTT